CGATTTCTACCCCTTATTATAGTATGTGCTTCCGGGGGGGCACGCATGCAAGAAGGAAGTCTGAGCTTGATGCAAATGGCTAAAATATCTTCTGCTTTATATGATTATCAATCAAATAAAAAGTTATTCTATATATCCATCCTTACATCTCCCACTACTGGTGGGGTGACAGCCAGCTTTGGTATGTTAGGCGATATTATTATTGCCGAACCAAATGCTTATATTGCATTTGCAGGTAAAAGAGTAATTGAACAAACATTGAATAAGACAGTACCCGAGGGTTCGCAGGTGTCTGAATATTTATTCCATAAGGGATTATTTGATCCAATTGTACCACGAAATCTTTTAAAAGACGTTATGAGTGAATTTTTTCAACTCCACACTTTCTTTCCTTTGAATCAAAATTCACTCAAGTAGGACTTTCTTTTTTTTTTTGTTTTTGAGAAAACAAATAGTTCTTTTTTGATTTTCATTTTATAGAATAATCAGCAAGATCAAAAAGTAATTTCTTCCTTACACGAGAGCGGGCGGGTCAAATCAAAAAAATTGTAAGTATTAAGTTCTAAATTTTATATTCAGTTAGTAGGTTATTCGATATACAATAATATACGATACAAATTTTTATAAGAGAATTCTAATTTATAATATAAGATGTCCCTATATTTATAACAACGTAACAATTAATGTAACAATAATAAATAATAAATTGAGGTACCGTTGCTATGACAATTCAAAATTTACCCTCTATTTTTGTCCCCTTAGTGGGCCTAGTAATTCCGGCATTTGCAATGGCTTCTTTATTTCTTCATGTACAAAAAAACAAGATTGTTTAAATTCAAATCTCATTCATTGTTTTAAGTTTAAGACTTAATTAGACTTGCATTATAACACAAATACAACTAATATAGTTGGGTATATTGGGTATAATATGTGATGACTTCCCACGAACATAAATAGAACGAACGTTTATGCAGTCGGAAACACGATATGGGTCTAGCTATTTTCAACTAAACTAGATACGAAGTTATTAAATGGGGCTTCATATGGTCATATATAAAATCTAAAATAAGATCATATGAAGGAGATGCCGTTTTTTTGAAGGTTCATAAAAGTGCTAGTTGATGGGCGTTACTTCGTAAACAAAAATAGGAAAGTCAAATTGGGATTATTCTCTCAATTCCAAAAAAATGCAACTAAATCTAGTATGAATTGGCGATCAGACCGTATATGGATAGAACTTATAACAGGCTCCCGAAAAATAATTAATTTCTACTGGGCCTTTATCCTTTTTTTAGGTTCGTTAGGATTCTTAGTGGTTGGAATTTTGAGTTATATAGATAGTAATTTTAGATCTTTATTTCCGTATCAACAAATCCTTTTTTTTCCACAAGGAATCGTGGTGTCCTTCTATGGGATAGCAGGTCTCTTTATTAGTTCCTATTTGTGGTGCATAATTTCTTGGAATATAGGTAGTGGTTATGATAGATTCGATAGAAAAGAAGGAACAGTTTGTATTTTTCGTTGGGGATTTCCCGGAAAAAATCGTCGTATCTTTCTCCGATTCCTTATGGAAGATATTCAGGCCATACGAATCGAAGCTAAAGAGGGTATTTATACTCGTATTGTCTTTTTCCTTTATATGGAAATCAAGGGCCAGGGGTCTATTCCATTAATTCATATTGATGATAATTTCACTCCACGAGAAATTGAACAAAAAGTCGCGGAATTAGCCTATTTCTTGCGTGTACCAATTGAATTGAAATGACGAATTTATCTTTTTTTTTTTCGTCTTTAAAAGGGACTTTGATTCTATTTCTGTATTCTTTATAGATTAGTGGATTCCTTAACAATTCATTAAATGAAAAAATGACAAAAAAAAAAGTATTTATTCACATTCTATTTCTTATAGTTTTATTTTTAGTATTTTTGCCTTGGTGGATCCCTCTCTCATTTAATAAAAGTATGGAATCATGGTCTATTAATTGGTGGAATAAAAAAAAATCTGAAACCCTTTGGAATGATATTCAAGAAAATAGTATTCTAGAAAAATTCATAGAATTAGAGAGACTACTCTTGTTGGACGAAATGATAAATGAATCTTCAGAAACACATATACAAAAGCTTACTATAGGAATCCACAAAGAAACGGTTCAATTAATCAAGATGTATAACCAAGACCGTATGAATACGATTTTGCACTTCTCAATAAACATAATGTTTTTCATTATTCTAAGTGTTTATTCTATTCTGGGTAATGATGAGCTTGTTATTCTTAACTCTCGGGTTCAGGAATTCCTATATAATTTAAACGATACAATAAAAGCTTTTTCCATTCTTTTAGTAACTGATTTATGTATCGGATTCCATTCGCCCCATGGTTGGGAACTAATGATTGACTCTATCTACAAAGATTTTGGATTTGATCATAACGATCAAATTATATCTGTTCTTGCTTCCACTTTTCCAGTTATTCTAGATACAATTTTAAAATATGGTATCT